ACAGTAAGACCTGCCGAAACACGTATGGGTTCGGGGAAAGGATCCCCTGAATATTGGGTAGCTGTTGTTAAACCGGGGAGAATACTATATGAAATGGGTGGAGTAAGCGAAAATATAGCTAGAAGGGCTATTTTAATAGCAGCATCCAAAATGCCGATACGAACTCAATTTATTATTTCGGGATAAAAGTGTAGAACCGACAGAAATGAATCTTGGGGATGAAACAAAAACGCAAGTTTCTTTTTTTGGACAAACAATATTTCTTTTATTTTCTTCATCCTTTGCATTGGAAGAATAGACTAAAAATTTGATATGATTCAACCTCAGACCCATTTAAATGTAGCGGATAACAGCGGGGCTCGAGAATTGATGTGTATTAGAATCCTAGGAGCTAGTAATCGTCGATATGCTCATATTGGTGACGTTATTGTTGCTGTGATCAAAGAAGCAGTACCAAATATGCCCCTAGAAAAATCAGAAGTGGTGAGAGCTGTAATTGTTCGTACCTGTAAAGAACTTAAACGTGACAACGGTATGATAATACGATATGATGACAATGCTGCAGTTGTGATTGATCAAGAAGGAAATCCAAAAGGAACTCGAATTTTTGGTGCAATCCCCCGGGAATTGAGACAATTAAATTTTACTAAAATAGTTTCATTAGCTCCCGAGGTATTATAAAATAAAATGAGATCGTGATATCTTTGGGGTATTTGAAAGAACTAGATTAAGAACTAGATTAATTCGTAGATTGTGTCTCACGCATATACCTTAAAAAATTCCTATTCATCAACCAATAGAAAAAAAAAAAAGAAAAACATGTTGATTATATCCAATTTTCAGGCACCAATAATTATAGTTCATCATGGGTAGAGACACTATTGCTGAGATAATAACCTCTATACGAAATGCTGATATGGATAGAAAAAGAGTTGTTCGCATAGCATCTACTAATATTACCGAAAATATTGTTAAAATACTTTTCCGAGAAGGTTTTATCGAAAACGTCAGAAAACATCGAGAAAAAAACAACTATTTTTTGGTTTTAACCCTTCGACATAGAAGGAATGGGAAAAGACCCTATAGAAATTTTTTAAATTTAAAACGGATCAGTAGACCCGGTCTACGAATTTATTCTAACTCTCAACGAATTCCTAGAATTTTAGGTGGGATGGGGATTGTAATTCTTTCTACTTCTCGAGGTATAATGACAGACCGGGAGGCTCGACTAGAAGGAATCGGCGGAGAAATTTTGTGTTATATATGGTAATCCTTTTAATATCCAAATGGGATCCGAAACCTCTTCCTATTTGTAAAAAAAAAAAGAAAAGGGGTGAGTTGTCTAATATCGTTTCTCCTTCATTAGTTGATACTTCAGGGGGGCTTTACCTGAAATGAAAGAACAAAAATGGATTCATGAAGGTTTAATTACTGAATCGCTTCCCAATGGCATGTTCCGGGTTCGGTTAGATAATGAAGATCTGATTCTAGGTTATGTTTCAGGAAAGATCCGACGTAGTTTTATACGGATACTGCCGGGAGATAAAGTCAAAATTGAAGTAAGTCGTTATGATTCAACCAGAGGACGTATAATTTATCGACTCCGAAACAAGGATTCGAAAGATTAGGGCGTTTTTATTCAATACGATTCGAGATGAAAAATTTCAAGAAACTTATTTTCTACCAAGAAGTAGATTTAGAATTAAGATAAGGAATGACAAATATGAAAATAAGAGCTTCCGTTCGTAAAATTTGTGAAAAATGTCGCCTAATCCGTAGGCGGGGGCGCATTATAGTAATTTGTTCCAACCCGAGACATAAACAAAGACAAGGATAATCAGACTCGTTAAAAGGCTCAATGTACAAATAAGGAATCTCTTTTGACATGAAATGGATATATCCATATATTTCTGACTCATATTTATGAGATGATACAATATGGCAAAAGCTATACCGAGAACTGGTTCACGTAGGAATGTACGTATTGGTTCACGTAAGAGTGCACGTAGAATACCAAAGGGAGTTATTCATGTTCAAGCAAGTTTCAATAATACCATTGTCACGGTTACAGATGTACGGGGTCGGGTGGTTTCCTGGGCCTCTGCCGGTACTTCGGGATTCAAGGGTACGAGAAGAGGTACACCCTTTGCCGCTCAAACTGCAGCAACGAATGCTATTCGTACAGTAGTAGATCAAGGTATGCAACGAGCAGAAGTCATGATAAAAGGTCCCGGTCTCGGAAGAGACGCAGCATTACGAGCTATTCGTAGAAGTGGTATACTATTAACTTTCGTACGGGATGTAACCCCTATGCCACATAATGGCTGTAGACCTCCGAAAAAAAGACGTGTGTAGAAATGAACAGTGAATAAATTTCAAGAGAAACAAGAGAAATAAATAATTCAATCAAATAAAATAATATTACTATGGTTCGAGAGAAAGTAACAGTATCTACTCGGACACTACAGTGGAAGTGTGTTGAATCAAGAACAGACAGTAA